GCTACCGGTTTATTTTCAGACCGACCTTTTCCTTCTATCAACCAATTAAATTAAGCTTATTCTTGCATCTTGTTCGTGAAATTGAGAAAAAGAAATAAATATCTTTAGAGATTCTTCTTTATATGTTTATTTTCTGTCTGCTTATAGGTAGTTCTTTTTCCTTCAGATCAATCGGAAACGTCCGAATATAGAATATATCTTTTCATTTTCACGGCTCGAAGAACGAAAGATACTTCGAATATTTTTCTATTTACTTTCTTAGCTGTCAGAAAAAGAGAGAATTTCCTATTATTTTATTGTTTATTGAATATCGTATTGAATTTTAATTAAGGAAAAAATAGGAAATTGGAAATGAAAGTTTCTTTCCCGCATGCATTCTCCATCACATTGTCGGAACAAAAATATGGGATGCATGGATATAGAAATAGTGGGTACACGGAGGCACGATCCGATAGATATATCTAAATCTTATTCGATAGATAAGATCGAGAAATTGATTCCGTTTTGGAATCAAAGAAAGATATTGAAAATGGCTTTTTTATGTTGTTTGATTTGGAAAAAAAGTTTTCCCCTCTCTAGGAAGAAAGAGAATAGACAATTTATTCCTATGGAATAGCTAGGAACACAAAGATTTAATCGGAAATATCGACAAATTCGTGTAGAGTCTAAAGAAATAGAAATAAATAAAAAAAAAGGTCAACGGTTCCAATTTTATCTCTATCCAATTTTAATATCAGAATAGCGGATATAGTCATGATTCAATAGGTCAGGTCCACTTACTTTTTCATTTGTTGACTTCGAATCTTTCCATTCCAATGGATTTGATTGAAATAATTGAAAATAGGAATATTTGGTGATTCGAGAGACGACTTATCTTATCATTATTCATTATAATGAATAAAAGTTCAACTTTAGAATTACTATAGTATAACTTATTATACTTATACAGTTGTTTACTTTTTACTTTAAAAAAAAAAAAAAAACAATATTTCTATTCCCCGTTCAAATATGATGGAGTTTTATGAAAAAACTCAAAAGCCCCTTATCGGATTTGAACCGATGACTTACGCCTTACCATGGCGTTACTCTACCACTGAGTTAAAAGGGCCCTTTTAGTCCATTCTTGACTGAGTCACTATGCATATACATAGAAAAAATATCTATGTACATATATTACATACATAAGTTATTATATACTATACAATATATAAGTGGACTTATAGCAGCTAGTGGCTCGTTCCGAAATGCAGTAGTTGTTTAACTTAAACCTCATTTTTTTTCTTTCTAGTAGACAAAATCTTATATTACTTATATTTTATATATTATTCAATATATAATGAATAATATATAATTTTGAATTATAAAATATAAATTCGAATGAATTTTTTTATATATTGAATATCGAATGGTTAGAATGAATGATTCATAAATTGAAATGACAAAAAAACTCTATGGAATCATGTAAGCCGGAAAGATCCTTTGAATCGAATTATAAGATTATATTGACAATTTCAAAAAACTGTTCATACTATGAACATAGTATGATGGCAGTTGGGCACGTATGCCCCCATCGTCTAGTGGTTCAGGACATCTCTCTTTCAAGGAGGCAGCGGGGATTCGACTTCCCCTGGGGGTAGGGTACTACAAAAGGAAGTTGATCATGGATTATCAATAAGCCTAAAATGGAATTGATTCTTCCTGGGTCGATGCCCGAGCGGTTAATGGGGACGGACTGTAAATTCGTTGGCAATATGTCTACGCTGGTTCAAATCCAGCTCGGCCCAATAATTAGCTCATCCACTATGAGATGAAGATATTTGTCCTCCAGAAACGGTTGATACGCGGAATAAAAGAGTCAAATTTTCTGCTATATACTCTATTTTTTTATTTGTTTGCTCGATTTAGATTTATTTGTTCCGGGAAATTTTGATCTAGATAATGATTTAGATTCATATCACGATATTAAAGTATAAATATAAATAAAAAAAGGTATAAGGAAAAATGACTAGTAATTCGTGCCGTTCTCACTAACGTGCATATTCATGTGGATATCAATATATCACTCGCGTCTCTGTTATAACACGAAAATTCTAACTAGAAATGTTTTGAATCAAATCATAAAAAAATAGATATTGTATACCTTAGTTTTAGTTTCCTGGGATTGTAGTTCAATTGGTCAGAGCACCGCCCTGTCAAGGCGGAAGCTACGGGTTCGAGCCCCGTCAGTCCCGACGGATCCAATAAAAAAAAATATATCAATTGATCTTTCCACTTTCTGGGAAAAGGAAGACAATAGAATTTCATTCTAAATCTCAATAGGGATTCTTATGATTCTTAGTTCTTTTTTTTTCTTTTCCTTTTGGATTTATTTCTCATCAAACAAACCTGAAAATTTTCATTATTGCAACTAGGATTGATTGTTGGGAGAGATATGTGAATTAGTATTAGTATAATTTTTTATTTTTTGTACCAGGACTGGTCTTTTTCACACCTTTCTTATTAAGTAAATCATTAAAAATGAAAGAAAAGAAGGGGGGTTTTAGAATTTAACTCCTTTATCCATTTTTTATTTATTGTTTTTGGGGTTTTGTAACCAATGGAAGTGGAAAAGTGGTTAGGTTAGATGAGACTTCATTAGATGATTGATTGTATAAGGAAGACGGTAGTTTATGGAAAAAAAAGAATAAAAAAGAATGATAAATAAAGGAATTCTTGATTAGAGCAGGAATTTCATTTTTTTGATTCAGTATGGATAAAAGATCTTCCTATGTTATACTATTCAATTCGCGACGGCGAATTGATATGATAGTTCAGATATGGTTATTCATGATATTAATCCGATTCAATATCATCAAGATATAATTCATTCCATTGAATTGACAGGCGAAAAATTTATCATCTCTATGGGATTAAATCCCGAGTTATTGCGAAGTAAAAAAACGATGAGATTATGGAAGTAAATATTCTCGCATTTATTGCGACTGCACTCTTCATTCTAGTTCCTACTGCTTTTTTACTTATTATCTATGTAAAAACGGTCAGCCAAAATGATTAATTTGAATGAAACTTGATTTCTTAGTTCTTTATCAATGATTGAAAAAATGGAAAGAAAAAGGATTCCAATTTCGTTTCTTAAATGAAATGAGTAGGCTAGAATCAGCAGTATTCGATGAGATTTGATAGTATGGTAGAAAGAATCATATATTTCTTTCTACCATACTATCTATTAGATTAGTGTTTTTTTGTAGTGTATAAAATTGTACTATACTATATAAAAATACAGACTTAATTTAATATAGATCAATCTACAATATGTATCTTCATATATGTTATGTACATAGTGACCTCCATTCTATTTTTTTGCTACATCTATTTGATCGATTTGTATTGATTCTGATCAATCCGAAATAATCGAAAGGCAACTCTGACTTTTATTTTACAGTTCGAATTCCTAGATTTTCGATTATTTCAAATAAAAATCCCAGTATCCACCGAAAGAATCAAAGAAAGAAAATGGTATGGGTATGACATATATTAATAAAAAAATCCACCTTAGTAATCTTTTTTTATCATTTCCAAGAAGTAAAGTAATTGATTGACTGGTTGATAGATGATCCAAAGAGTTCTATGGTATGGAAACTTCTTCTAATTTCGAAAAGAAGATAGTAAACCTCATCAATTTGTAACACTTAAACCATGATATAAAATGAGTCGATAAAGCACAAATCCAGTTTCGAATTTCTAAAATAAAAAAAAAAAGTGGTAAGTGCCCAATATGTGACTCGTCTGATTCAAGATCTTATTATGTGTATATCTTGTTGAACAAGCACTATGTCTATGTTCTTTCCTCTAGAAAGTACGTATCTGCTTAATATTATATTAATAACTAATAAAAGAACGGCTTTCTCTTGGATTTGGATAAAGAGGAAAAAAAAAAAGGGGGGTCTGTTGTTCCCCATTGTCCCTATATAATTTGGATAAGAGTCCGTTCGACGAAATAGAGAATTTAGGAAAATTCGTTTGAAAAAAACTTTCCTATCATCTATATCTCCTTTCGAAATATAAACATGGGAATTATTTAAATATCTCTTTGATTGATATTATTATCTTTAAAAAGACTTTGCAGAACAAACAATTGATACAGTTTTTTTCCTCAATCAAAAACTAAATTTAGTTAAGTAGTATTTCTAGAGTCCACTTCTTCCCCATACTACAAGTGAAAGGGAAAATGTAAAGACTACCATTAAAGCAGCCCAAGCGAGACTTACAATATCCATGTGAATTATGTCCCCTATCTCTATGAACATGAAGGAATTATTCCATTATTGTTCACTAATAATACTGAAATCAATGGTACAGAGTCAAAAAAGAATTCTTATTTCGGACTATTAATTTAATAAACCAATCCAATAAAATAAATCCACATAGAAATATTCCTATACGATTTCTAACAGTCTATTTGAGCTTTTTCTATAAAAGCCAATTATCCAATCGAATATTAATCGAATACCTGAGTCCTCCGAGACTCTTTTGAATTTTTATACAAAATAGATTCCGCTTTTCCACAATTACTAACCACTAATTAGTTAGATATCACCTCCGTCTATCCAATCTAATTCAAGGCCCAGTCAGTAACCACTCCAATAGTAGTGGAAGGGAATCGAAAAATCTTGATAGCCCTTCCACTACTTAACTATAATCTTTCCTTGAATCCTAGACACAAGGATTTACAGAACTTTCACTTTTGAGAACTCCAGATGCTTAGAATCAAGTACGTATCAAGAGACCTCTGCCTCTCCTTCGGCTGGGGAATAATTCGGTGAGTTATAGGTTATATCGGTCAATAAGGGATTTCGGATCTTTTGTTAATTAGAATCAGAATCAGGCGACACCCGGATTTGAACTGGGGAAAAAGGATTTGCAGTCCTCCGCCTTACCACTCGGCCATGCCGCCAAAACGATACAAAATAGATGAAAATATTACCTCTTTGGGATGGATT